CGTATTTTTCATATAGAAATCTCTGATCAACGATAGAACAAGATCCATTTTGCATCATATCTAACTGATTCCTTGGTTCGGACCGAAGAAGTAATGTCACTCGATTATTATCAAACTGACTGCAAGATTTTTCTGTCCGTGAGGATCCCGCCAGAGCCAGAGCGCCTTCTACTTCTAATAGTAATAATAGTAATAGGCCATGAACTAGATCAGAATCGTTCTCGACGAATCCATAAGAAGTGATCCAATTTTTTTCATCGTGTCTGGATGAAGACCAAAGATCTTGAGCGACCGATCCGGCAGAACAACTCAAAAGATAAAGAAGTATCGTTAATTTCTTCATGCTCGTTCCAAGTTCGAAGTACCATTTGTACAAATAAGAATCCCCTCCCTTACATGATTTCTTCTTCATATAGATAGATATAGGATCTATGGGGCAATTACTTAGAAGTACATTTTGTGTAACAGCCCTTCCTATCTGATAGAAAAGGATCCCATGATCCTGAACCGATCTTATCTGGGATCGAAAATCCCAAGTTTTTCTATGAAGAGCTGATCTAATTGTATTAGTTTCTATAATGGATTTCTTCTGTGTAATACTAATTGATAGGGCCTCATTGATAAGTGCTACAAGATCTCGCGCATTGGAACCCATGGTTATGGACCCGAATCCGTTAGTATGGAACATCTTCTTTTCCAAGTGAAATCCTCTAGTATATGAAAGAATGAAAAAGTGCTTTCGTTGTTGTGGAAGAAGAAGCCTTCGTATCTTAATGCATGTATTGAATTTCTTTGGAGCTATTAGAGCGGGATCCACTTTTTGGGGAATATGAGTCGAAGCAATAACAAGAATCTTTCCAGTGGAACATCTTTCACAATCCCTGGAGAGATAGTTCTCTAATAGATCGAGGGATAAGTAATTCGACTCATTCACATGCAGATCATGAATGTTTGGAATCCATATTATGCAAGGAGACATTGCTTTTGCTAATTCGAATTGAAGGGTGATATCAAATCGGTCTATTTTCGTCGTCATATACATAGTTAGCACATTCGTCATAGTTAGCAGCTCCGTATTAATATCAAGGTCATCATTACTATCATCAATATCGTCACTATCATCAATATCGTCACTATCATCAATATCGATATCATCGATATCATCAATAGGATAACCTTTAGGCTTGTCATCCAGGAACTTGTTCGGAAATACCGTAATGAAAGGAACATAGGAGTTTGTCGCTAGGTATTTGACCAAACAGGATCGTCCAGTTCCTATAGAACCTATCACTAAAATACCTCTAGAAGGGGATAGGGCTAAGCGGAGCGAAAAGGGTTTTCCATGAGGAGATGGGGAATGAAAAATATTAGCCCCACACAAGGTTTGTGAATAAGTGATTGTATGATAATGAGCAAGGAATATCCGTCTTTCTGCTAAACAGGATCTATTGAACTCATAATTCATTAGATCCTTTTGATGAATGTCAACTAAGTATCGTAAGGAAATTGATCCCGGTTGTTCAATCATTTGATAACCAGAGTCATTCTTTGATAAATGATCACTATGAGTCAGACTCAATAGAATTTGATCAATCCTTTTTTCTGTCGTTAAGGTGGAGAACTGAACCAAGAATTCTCTTTCTTCATCATCAATCGAATCACTGTTCGCGACCCAGAATTCTATTTTCTCATCAATCCAATCACCATTCACGTTTTTTCTTTTTCTTATCAATGAATAGATCTCTTTACTTGTACGACTTAGATGTCTCGTATTTCTCGAAAAAATGATTCGATTGATGGGATTTGGTATGATACTTACAAGATCGATGAGATTGATCTTCCAATCTTTCTTCTTAGAACGTATTGATTTGACCCCATAAGCGGGACCACCACCCAATAGCATGTTGCCACCAGAAGCAGAACCCCGTATTTCTTCCAGAGAATCTCCTAATTGTTCCAGAACAACTAGAAAGAGATTCTTTAACCAGAAAGGATTCAGTTCAGATGTAGGATACCTATCCAGAAGTTTTCGAAATTCCATCATGTATGATGGAATCATCAAAGATTTGATCTTTTCTAACTCTGTCTGTAACTCACTAGAGGCTCGGGAAACAAAGAGAAGATGTATACGAACGAGATATCCAGCAACAAGAAGAAGGAAAAAGATGGAATAGAGGAACTCCCGAGCATTTGTTGATCTCAGATGTGCCCATATCAATGGAACGGGTGACTCATTATTTCGATGAATCATTTCTTCGGACAGAAGAAGATTCTGTAAACATTGACTCGAAATCTCACTTATCAGAGTCCATTGTGGAAGAATCTTCTGAGGAATTGGCCGTGATATATCTGATCCATGCATCATATCATGAAAAATGGATACAAATTTTTGACTACTACTCAGTATCGGCAATGGGTCTGAAAGAGTATCTAAAAGGGTGAAATTGAGATATTTGCACCCTGTCGAAGTAAGGAACCATGGCATATATGTTTGGAACAG